TTCTTATGAGGAAACACTCATGATATTAGAACTAATGCCTTATAGAGCATCTTATCCAATTTTACAATTAGTTTATTCTGCAGCAGCAAATGCTAGTCATAATATAGGTTTAAATGAAGCTGATTTATTTATTAGTAAAGCTGAAGTCAACAGAGGCACTATTGTTAAAAAGTTAAGAACTCGGGCTCGAGGACGTAGTTGTCTAATAAAAAAAACCACTTGTCATATAAAGATTGTTTTAAAAGAAAAATAGAAATTTTAGATTCATCTAAAGAAACAGAATTTAGATTCCTATTTTATATTTATAAATTTATAAAAAAATATGAATGGAACAAAGGGTAGAAAAATATGGGACAAAAAATAAATCCACTAGGTTTCAGACTTGGAACAACTCAAAGTCATCATTCTTTTTGGTTCGCACAACCAAAAAATTTTTCCATGGACCTACAAGAAGATGCAAAAATACGGAATTGTATTAAGAACTATGTACAAAAAAATAAGAGAATATCCTCAGGTTTTGAAGGAATTGCCCATATAGGGATTCAAAAAAGAATAGATTTTATTCAGGTCATAATCTATATTGGATTTCCCAATTTATTATTAGAAGGACGAACAGGGGGAGTCGAAGAATTACAGATGAATGTACAAAAAGAGTTTCGTTCTGTAAATCGGAGACTCAACATTGCTATCACAAGAATTGAAAAGCCTTATGGACAACCTAATATTCTTGCAGAATATATAGCTTTACAATTAAAAAATAGAGTTTCATTTCGAAAGGCAATGAAGAAAGCTATTGAATTAACTGAACAAACGGATACAAAAGGAATTCAAGTACAAATCGCAGGGCGTATCGACGGAAAAGAGATTGCACGTGTCGAATGGATCAGAGAAGGTAGGGTTCCTTTACAAACAATTCGGGCTAAAATTGATCACAGTTCCCATACAATTAGAACTATCTATGGAGTCTTAGGCATAAAAATTTGGGTATTTGTAAACCAAGAATAAGAATAATGGACCTTTACTTATCTCGCCATTCTCGCCATTCTGCTGAGCAATAGAAAAACAAACAATTATAATTCTATAAGGTTGAATAAAAATTCGATTTACTCTTTAATTTAGGTTTCGTATAATTGCTATGCTTAGTGTGTGACTCGTTAGTTTTAGTTTTTTATTTAGAGTTGAGATTACAAAAAAAAGATGACCCCACTATAAACTTAGTAACGATCAAAACTAAAAAAACTAAAAACTAATAACCAACTTATTGCTTCGTATTGTCGAGATCCCAAGAAACAGTCACTATATGACTGAATCGATCATATAGTTATAGCAACTGAAATTTTTTTCATAAAAAATAAATCTAATTATAAATTATGAAAAAAAAAAGGGATGTAGAAAAATGAAAGGATGATAGAAAGAGAGAATAAAGATCTCAATGATATATGATTCCAATATGTATGGTTTATGAAAAATCACTCCATAAAAAAAAGCAGTGTGATAAAGCATCAACATCAATATACAATAAATATAATATATAATATAATATGAAAAAAAAAAGGGATGTAAAAAAATGAAAGGATGATAGAAAGAGAGAATAAAGATCTCAATGATATATGATTCCAATATGTATGGTTTATGAAAAATCACTCCATAAAAAAAAGCAGTGTGATAAAGCATCAACATCAATATACAATAAATATAATATATAATATAATAAAAAATAGAATTAATATATGATCTATGATCATAATAATAAAGAATCTAAATATAAATAATTACTAAATAATAATAATCTAATCAATAATCAATATTCAATATAGAGATTATCTATCTAATAAGATAGAATAAGGATATAAATAATAGAAACATAGATGAATAATTGAATCGAGCTTCGGGTTAAGAAAACTGAGGAGATTGACTCAGAAACAAATAACTGATTTTGTTGGGAGCTCCATTGCAGAGTTCAGGCCTAAGCATTAATGGAGAAGCTATGGGAACGATGGAACCTGTGACTACATAGGATTTGATTGAAAAAGAATCAATCCTAATGATTCATTGGGTAGGATGGCGGAATGAACCAAGAATAACATAGATTTCTTCTGACTAGTCATAAAATGACCCTACAAATAAAAGAGAAAAGAGTCAATATTCGCCCGCGTAACCTTTTGTTTTATATTTTTTATTTTTATATTTATTTTTCATTTATTGTATGACTTTTTGGATGATTCAATATGAGGTAAAGTTAAATACTTTAGAAAATTTTTGAAAAGTAAAAGAAATAAGCATTATCCATAAACAAACACGTCTAGTGATTCGCGAGGAGCTGGATGAGAAGAAACTCTCATGTCCGGTTCTGCAGTAGAGATGGAATTCAGAAACAACCATCAACTATGACCCAAAAAGAACCAGATTTCGTAAACAACATAGAGGTAGAATGAAGGGAATATCTTGCCGAGGCAATCATATTTGTTTCGGAAGATATGCTCTTCAGGCACTTGAACCTGCTTGGATCACAGCTAGACAAATAGAAGCAGGGCGAAGATCAATGACACGATATGCACGTCGTGGTGTAAAGGTATGGGTACGTATCTTTCCCGACAAACCTGTTACAGTAAGACCTATGGAAACACGTATGGGTTCGGGGAAGGGATCCCCCGAATATTGGGTATCCGTTGTTAAACCGGGCCGAATACTTTATGAAATAAGTGGAGTATCAGAAACTGTAGCCAAAGCAGCTATGAAAATAGCTGCATGCAAAATGCCTATACGAACTCAATTTGTTATTTCAGGATCAGGATAGGTAAACAAAAGTAAGTAAAGGTGTATTGAGAATGAAAAAACAAACGCGGATTTATTTATCTCTGGACAGACAATATTTATTTTTTCCCTTGTCCCTTGCATTGACATAAGAGATAAAAAAAAAAAAAAAAAATGATATGATTCAATCTCAGACCCTTTTAAATGTAGCGGATAACAGCGGAGCTCGAGAGTTGATGTGTATTCGAATCATAGGAACTGGTAATCAACGATATGCTCATATTGGCGATGTTATTGTTGCTGTAATCAAAGAAGCAGTGCCCAACATGCCTCTAGAAAGATCAGAAGTAATTAGAGCTGTGATTGTACGCACGTGTAAAGAACTCAAACGTGACAATGGCATGATAATACGATATGATGACAATGCAGCGGTTATCATTGATAAAGAAGGAAATCCAAAAGGAACTAGAATTTTTGGTGCGATTGCTCGGGAATTGAGACAGTTGAATTTTACTAAAATAGTTTCATTAGCACCCGAAGTCTTATACTTCTAAATCAGACTAGTAGGTTAAAATAGGACATACTTTATTTTATATTTCTATTCTCTATATTATTATTATTATAATTATTATATTAATTAATTAATTATTATTATATTAATATTAATTATTATTCGACTAATTAATTATTATTATATTAATATTAATTATTATTCGACTATTTATATTTTGATATTTTTATATTTTGATATATTAAATTATACTATTTTATAGTATATTCATTCCTATTTTTATTTCTAGTTATATCATATTTATATCATAGTATAGATATAGAATAGAATATATAATTCTAGAATTTAAATTCTATTTTCTATTAATTTGAATATCTGAAATAGATCCAATTAATAGATCGTGTCTCATGCATATACTTTTAATTAAAAGAAATTATAATTTAATAATAAATTGAATAATAAAAAAAATTAAACTAAAACAAAAAAAGCATGTTGATTATATCAAAAATGAGGAGGCACCAATAACTATAATTCGTCATGGGTAGGGACATTATTGCCGATATAATAACTTCTATAAGAAATGCTGACATGGATAAAAAGGGAAGGGTTCAAATAGCATCTACTAATATCACTAAAAATATTGTTAAAATACTTTTACGAGAAGGTTTTATTGAAAACGTTCGAAAACATCAAGAAAGTAAAAAAAAATTCTTGGTTTTAACCTTACGACATAGAAAGACTAGGAAAGGGAATAAAATTATTTTAAAGCGTATCAGCCGACCCGGTCTACGAATTTATTCCAACTATCAACAAATTCCTAAGATTTTAGGCGGAATGGGGATTATAATTCTTTCTACTGCTCGAGGTATAATGACAGATCGAGAAGCTCGACTAGCAAAAATTGGAGGAGAAATTTTGTGTTATATATGGTGATTCTCCTGCGGTAACTTAATACTCTCTCGAATTTACTATTTATCTATTTGTAAAATAGAGAGGAGAAGTGAATTATAGAATTATAGAACTCTTCCTCTAGTAGTTGATACTTAAAGGGGGTTATCTGAAATGAAAGAACAAAAATTTATTCATGAGGGTTTAATTACTGAGTCACTTTCCAACGGTATGTTTCGAGTTCGATTAGATAATCAAGATCTAATTCTAGGTTATATTTCAGGGAGAATCCGACGCAGTTTTATACGTATACTACCCGGAGATAGAGTAAAAATAGAAATGAGTCGTTATGATTCAACCAGGGGACGCATAATTTATAGACTTCGAAAAAAAGATTCGAACGATTAGATCATTCTTTTAAACATCCCCCTCGTAGGGGTATAATTCGAAAAAAAAAACTAATTTTTGTTTCCAAAAAAATAGATTCAGAATGAAGGTAAGGAATAAAAAATATGAAAATAAGGGCTTCTGTTCGTAAAATTTGTGAAAAATGTCGACTGATCCGTAGGCGCGGGCGAATTATAGTAATTTGTTCCAATCCGAGACATAAACAGAGACAGGGATAATTCTTCTCAAGTTCTAAATAAAGAACTTTATAAAAGAAAAAAACCCATGTACATGTAAAAAGAAAGAAAAAAGAATCAGTTTTCATATAAAATGGATATTCCGCGTATCTTTCTGTATATCTCTGATTCTTCCTTATTTTTTTTTTTTATTCTTATGAATATGAGATAATAAAATATGACAAAACCTATAGCAAAAATTGGTTTACGTAAGAATGCACGTATTGGTTCACATAAGAATGAACGTCGAATACCGAAAGGAGTTATTCATGTTCAAGCGAGTTTCAACAATACTATTGTAACTGTTACAGACGTACGAGGTCGGGTAGTTTCTTGGGCTTCCGCGGGGACTTCTGGATTCAGAAGCACAAGAAAAGGAACACCTTATGCTGCTCAAGCAGCAGCACTCAACGCTATTCGTACAGTAGTGGATCAGGGTATGCAACGAGCAGAAGTTATGATAAAGGGTCCAGGTCTCGGAAGAGATGCGGCATTACGAGCCATTCGTAGAAGCGGAATACTATTAAGTTTCGTACGTGATGTAACACCCATGCCACATAATGGATGTCGCCCCCCTAAAAAAAGACGTGTGTAGAAATAAGAATTCAAGAGATTCCAATAAAAATAAATGAGTCAATGATCCGATCCAATAATCATAAATAAAATAAAAATAATAGTATGGTTCTAGAAGAAGTAGCAGGATCCACTCGAACACTACAGTGGAAATGTGTTGAATCAAGAGTAGACAGCAAGCGCCTTTATTATGGTCGTTTCGTTCTGTCCCCGCTTATGAAAGGTCAAGCCGATACCGTAGGTATTGCCATGCGAAGGGCTTTACTTGGCGAAATAGAAGGAACATTTATCACACGTGCAACATCTGAGAATGTGCTGCACGAATATTCTACGATAGTAGGTATTGAAGAATCAGTACATGATATTTTAATAAATTTGAAAGAAATTGTATTGAAAAGTAATCTATATGGAGTTAGGGACGCATCCATTTGCGTCAGAGGTCCAAAATACATAACCGCTCAAGATATCATCTCACCACCTTCTGTAGAAATAGTTGACACGACACAGCATATAGCTAACCTGACAGAACCAATTGATTTGTGTATTGAATTACAAATCAAGAGAGATCGCGGATATCATATGAAATCTACAAACGAATCTCACGATGGAAGTTATCCTATAGATACTGTATCCATGCCTGTTCTAAATGCGAATCATAGTATTCATTCTTACGGGAATGGGAATGAAAAACAAGAAATACTCTTTCTAGAAGTATGGACGAATGGAAGTTTAACTCCTAAAGAAGCACTTTATGAAGCTTCTCGTAATTTGATTGATTTATTGATTCCCTTTCTACATGCAGAAAAAAAGGACATGAATTTCGAGGAAAATGAAAACAGATCGAATCTACCCCCTTTTTCCTTTCAAGACAAATTCACTGATTTAAAGAAAAACAAAAAACGAATTCCATTAACATGTATTTTTATTGACCAATCAGAATTGCCTTCCAGGGCCTATAATTATCTCAAAAGGTCCAATATACATACATTATTGGACCTTTTGAGTCATAGTCAAGAGGATCTTATGAAAATGGAATATTTTCGCATAGAAGATGTAAAACAGATATTGGGCACTCTACAGAAGCATTTTTCAATCAATTTACCTAAGAAAAAGTGTTAATTTTAAATCCGTTGGAATTCTAAAATTTTTTAGTTTTTTTTTATAAAGAAAAAAGAATAGAATGAGTTTTGAATCTACGGCACGATCCATATATTTGCGGATATAGATCATAAACCTACTTAAGATTATAAAATTGATTGATGTATCTAGGGAAGATCCAGAACGGGATCTTCCTTAGATACCTATGTCCTGGCATTTCACGGTTTAATCAATTTTAAAAAGACCTAAAGTTAGGGATTTCTCAATAGGCAATGTTGCTCCAATACCTAACCAAAGAGCTACTGCAGTACCGATCAAAAAGACTGTTGTAGCTACTGGACGACGAAATGGATTTTGGAATTTATTGACATTCTCCAAAAAGGGTACTGTCAATAATCCTATTGGTACTGAAACCATTAAAAGAACACCCAATAACTTATTTGGTACTGTACGAAGTATTTGAAATACGGGAAAGAAGTACCATTCGGGTAATATTTCCAACGGAGTTGCAAATGGATCTGCCGGTTCACCAATCATTGACGGCTCTAGAACTGCTAAGCCTACATTACATGCAATAGTGCCTAGAATTACTACTGGAAAAATATATAAAAGATCATTGGGCCATGCAGGTTCTCCATAATAATTATGCCCCATACCCTTAGCCAATTTAGCTCTTAATACAGGATCGTTCAAATCAGGTTTCTTTGTTATTTGGATAGGTGAATTCTTAAGGATCCATCCCCCAAAAGAACCGGACATGATAATTTTTTATCATCCGGCTCGAGCACAAGAATCAAAAGAATGACAGAAATAGATCCATAGAACATAAATGGGTACATAGAGAATCTATATTTCATATCATACATATCTACATATACAATGTAGAATGAGTAGAATGACTCTATGTAAGAAAAGATTTATAAAATTCCATTTCCCCGGGTTGCAACGATTCATTGCTCATTGCAAAGAATTCAGTTCTGGCAAAGAAATGCTCCATATCCAAGCAGGCTTACAACGATAATGATCAAGTGCTTTTTGGATTATCTCATGTCTTTTGTTTGCTATTTATCCCCACAAAATCTCGATTTTCTTACATACAACAATACAAAGTTTTTACTTATTATTAATAAAGTCTAATCTCTGTTCTTCTTTAGATCCCTTATTTCACTCCGATAGTATTATAGATCAGGGTCGATGCAAAGGAAATGAATGCATCTACATACTATAATTAGATTACTATCAAATCAAATTAATCAAATAAATACTATCTATCTAATCTAATATCTAATTACTAATAAATTAATAAATTATAATTTTATAATTATTATAATATATAATTATATAATAAAAAAAATCAAACAAAGTGGAATAGATAGAACATTGGATCATGCCACATCACTTATTCTAGGGATCTTACGGAGCCTGTTCATGCATAACATGATTAGGGTATAATCATAGAAAAGATTCTCCTCAAGCTAACCGGCCTATCCTATGCTACATAAGGGGATTGACCTGATGGTTGGATGCAGAGACACATTGGGTTGTGAATTCCAACGTGGCGGAAAAAATCATATATCCGCATGGAACAATCAATAGTTCAAGTCACACACTCCCATAATCCATCCTCTTTTAGTAAAATATACTTCAACTATTCGTAACAATACAATACTTCAGAGTTGAAGAGAAGTATCCAAATAACATGCCTTAATTTTTCAATAATCCATATTTGTTTTGTAGCAATTAAATATTTTTGTTCCTCCCCTATATGATAAATTACAAATATATATGATCTGCCTTTTCTATAAAGGACCTGAAATGCCTTGCTTACGTATCATTGGGAAGTGCATTAACATAAATACGGCAGTAAGAAGAGGTAATACAAAAGTATGTAAACTATAAAAACGAGTCAAAGTGGATTGGCCCACACTAGCGCTTCCACGTAATAATTCTACCAGGGACGATCCTATTATAGGAATAGCTTCAGGCACGCCTGTTACGATTTTTACTGCCCAATAGCCAATTTGGTCCCGAGGTAAGGAATAACCAGTTACGCCAAAAGATGCGGTCAATACAGCCAGAACCACCCCCGTAACCCAAGTTAATTCGCGGGGTTTTTTAAACCCACCCGTAAGATACACACGAAATACGTGCAAGATCATCATTAGAACCATCATACTTGCTGACCATCGATGAACTGATCGAATTAACCAACCAAAATTGGCCTCAGTCATTATGTATTGAACAGAGGAAAAAGCCTCTGTAACAGTTGGACGATAGTAAAAAGTCATAGCAAAACCCGTAGCCACTTGTACTAAAAAACAAGTAAGCGTAATCCCGCCTAGACAATAAAATATGTTGACATGAGGAGGAACATATTTACTAGTTATATCATCTGCAATCGCTTGAATCTCGAGACGTTCTTCGAACCAATCATATACTTTATTGAGATAGGTAACCCAAGAAGGACTCCCCCTCTGAGAGCCACATATGAGAATTTCATCTCGTACGGCTCAAGCCGAAACACACAAATACTGGTTCAATGGATATGTAATAGATAATAGATAGTTCAAAACTTCTTGGGTCTTAGCCACGTCACTCTATTTGACCCAAAGATACGAAGTAAGAATAAGAAAAATCCGGAATCTCTTCTTTGTGATGATAATGCCAAGAAATACAATCTCAAGTTGGCTCCTCCATCTTTCTTTTATGTTAATTATAACAGGCCTCTTGAATCTTCTCTTCCCTATCTTTTTTTTTTTTTTAACTTTATTTGATATTATTTGATAAGAATTATCTTGTTGAGACCCTATGAATCAATTGAAACCTCAGATTCATACTAGAACCACGATGATTTAAGAAAGCAAAAGCTAAACTAAAAGTTTCTCTGAGTAAAAACCATTTGATCATCACTTATTCAATGAATGTAATGACTCAATAAAATCTATATCTATAGCTATAGCTATAGAAAGAGTTTTCTTTTGGTCAAAACTGAAAGGAAAAATTTGTTTGATTTCGAAAAAGCCTATTTCCATCCGCTTGCGAGGTCTGAAGAATAGGTATGAATCATAGTTCAAATATTTCTTTTATTGATCTATTCTATATAGTCCGTGCTCCAGAGACTAGAATAAATATCTGACGAAGTAGAATCATCTTGATAGAGATGACAGGTACATTCTCTGTATTATCAATAGGATCAATTATAACAAGTCACACGCTCATATTCCGGAAATGAAATATTGAAACAAATAAATTTCACGATCGAACTACCAGAATAGTCTATAAATACAAGTCTTAAGCAATCTTAAGTTGAAGTATTAAGTAAGTTTAAGTAAAATAATACTTTTTTATTGATTTATTGAAAAATAAGGACTTCCCGTTTTTATAAACTTTTATAAATTTTATAAACTAATTCATTGAAATTCCGTCCAGTAAAATGGAAGAATTATAAATTTCCAAAATAATAGATAAAAATATTGCAAATAGAGCCATTGCAACCCCCATAATTGGTGTAGTCCCCCATCCTGGAGCTACTTTTCCATATTCCGAATTCAAT